CGGATAGTATTTATGGTTCTACCTTTTTCTTAGCAACTGGCTTTCATGGTTTTCATGTGATTATAGGTACTCTTTTCTTGATCGTATGTGGTATTCGCCAATATCTTGGTCATCTGACCAAGGAGCATCACGTTGGCTTTGAAGCAGCTGCATGGTACTGGCATTTTGTAGACGTGGTTCGGTTATTCCCATTTGTCTCTATCTATTGGTGGGGAGGTATATGAAGGAACGAAACAGTGGATTTAGGAATGAAAGCTCGAATACAAAGAGAACCGGGCTTTTCCAAAGAATTACTGCTGCTTTCCCAGCTTCGTTAGGAAAGTCAGTACCCAATGCTTGGCAATCCTTGGTAGAGCTTATTTATGATTTCGTTCTTAACCTGGTAAACGAACAAATAGGTGGAAATGTAAAAAAAGAGTTTTTCCCTTGCATCTCGGTCACTTATATATAACATTTGAATTTATCTTACATTTTTAGGACGACATGTCGACTTTCCCTTTACGCCAGTATCTTATCCTCGAAATGGGGGAAATGTTAGATAAAAATATATATATTTACAAAAGGGTAAATATCGTTAGACTGGAACGGGAAATTTTGACTGGCAAGTATCAACTTTCTTTTTTTTGGGTCAGAAGAGAGCTAGAGCGCATTCCTATTAAGATGGACCAACTTACTTTTTATAGGTTCAAGAGTCTCGAGGACGATTATTGGCATTTATATCTTACTTTAAAACTGGAAGATGAGCTCATTCTGATCTCACTCGCTAATCTACTAAATCAGTACGTTTTTACTCAAAATGTCTTTCTTGAGCAGTCATTCCCCGGCCAGACCGATACGCTTTTTGTGGCTGAGATAAGAAGTTGGTCCAATCTGAGACTCCTATTTGTTATAGATTTATCTATTTATAGTCATATTCTTTGTATAAAGCGGCTTCTGGACAAAATCAAGCCTCTTATCGAGGATCAATTCATTCTAAATCTAATCGAAAACTTTCTGCATTCGCCGGTACTGAACAAGGCTGGGAAAAAAATATTAAAGGGAGGAATACCTCCCGTCCGATTTCTTCATTCCATTTTATTGAACTTCTTTTTATATGATATAGACAGACATTTTCTTTCTAAGTTTCCGGGCGCTACCTTCGCGCGATTCTCTCATCAGCTGCTTATTCCCATCGGGACTGAAAAATCACGAAATATTCGGATTAGAGATTTAGAAAAAGCCTTTTTAGCTGAATTAGATTCAGGCATTCTTATAAAGATTCTTAAGCCTGGAGATGGTCAGGTGGTTTCTTGTAATTTTGGGAATCTCTTACTTAACAAGTATGGAATTCCTACAGTCTCAATGTAGGAGGATCCTAAAATCAATATAGGCGTTCGGATTGGGTAGCGTGAAGTAGTTCAGTTTGACCAGGTCTTCTGGAGTCAAAATCTCCCCGCGCGGATGGCATTCTTAGTGAGTACGAATTTAATATTTTTTACGAGTGGAGGCATATGGATTAGCATTTCGAGATTGGCATGGTGTAGTCTTATTGACTTGACATATCTTGTCAATAGGACAAGGCCCACCCTCGAGGTGGGGAGGTGAGTGAGGGATCGGGGGCTCACCAACATTTTTAGGAGAGGGAATCGAATTGGCGGCATCACCAAACAAAGGATGTTATCAGCGATCTATGCCTTACTCAACCACCTCTTTAAGGTCTTCAGTAGTTAGGGGGCGCGGAGCCACTGTTATCTCCTCTTAGGGAGTCTGGTACCCACTCCTCTTCTCTTCTTGGCTGGGGATGTACACAGCAGTCGAAGCAACGTATAATAAGCGTCGATCGCGATACGCCTTCGATCACCCGGATAGATTGGGATTATACAGTAAAAAAATAAGAAAAGTCTTGCTATCATTCCTCGCCTTACTACCAAGCGTAATAGCTAAAGAGCTAAGAGTGCTAGTGTCATTCCGTCTAGCGATAGTGGGCCAGTAGTACCGGTATGTATCTATTGTACCAGTAGTTGCGATTTTCATTCATAATTTAATCGTCCTATGCATTTCCAGTTCTTTTCTTTCTCCCTTTACGCGAGTTTAAGTTTAAGTTGAAGATTTCCTTCCCTTCCTGCCGAACTCTCTCTGAGTTCCCTGCCAGCTAATGCTAAAAGGCAGTCCTAATCTACTTCTTTTTCTCTTCCAGCTAGTTCCGGTTCTCTTGATTGAAGATGGGTTGATATGGGTTCATGCGAGCTCCTAGTCATTTCAAGGTACCTTGGATGGGGTCAGAGCTAACAGCTATGGAATTCCCGGGGCTGGTAGCAGTCTCAATTCTCGTATGCTTAACACGTGGTGGAGCTAAGGATTTCATACCTTCTTTCTTTTCTATCTTTCTTCTCGCCGACCAAGGCGAGGCGCTCTTAAGCCGTTTCAGGAAGGAAAGGGAGCGAAGTAAGCATCCAATCCTGAGATTTTCACTTTCGAGATCGCTTTCGTATAGCTCAAAAAGGAAAATAGTGATTTCGAT